AGTACTGGTTTGTATAAAAATAGTAATATTATATATAAAATAATCCACATCTATATTTATATAAATAATTTATTATTATATATATATATATTGGTCTATATTATATATATATATTTATAATATTATAAATTATTTATAGGTATATATATATCTATTGGTTTATATTATATATATATATTTATAATATTATAAATTATTTATAGGTATATATATATCTATTGGTTTATATWAWAATAATWATATATATTWTATAWTATATATATATATATATAATATTATAAATTATTTATAGGTATATATATATCTATTGGTTTATATATTATACATTTATAATATTATAAATTATTTATAGGTATATATATATAGTAATTTATATCAAAATAATAATATTTAATTATTATTTAATCATTATTCTATATTTATAATGATTAAATAATAAATATTATATTATAATATATACATTTATAATTACTTTCTAAATATATATATTATAATWTAAATWWAWAKAATANAYTATNATATATATATAATAYTATAAATTATTTATATAAAAAAAAAAAAAAAAAAAAACTATTTTTTAGATTTATAATTTAAAATTTTTTTTAGATTTATAATTTATTTTAATTTTATAGTATATATATATATATATTAATTTTGATTATTATTTTTTAGATTTATAATTTATTTTAATTTTATAGTATATAATTTTTAAAAATTTAAGAAATTTAATTTAAGTAATAAAATTTATTATTAATAAAATTTTGTGCCAGCAATTGCGGTTAAACAAAAAATAAGTTTAAATTATTTAAAGATAAAAATATATAAAGATTGTGAGTTAAATTTTTAATTGTAAAATATTAAAGTAGAATTTTATTTTATAATTTAATAATTAAATTTTAATTATAATATTTAAAAAGATTATAAAATAAACTAGGATTAGATACCCTATTATTAAAATTTAAATAAAAAAAATTATTTAAGTATTTAAAGTTATATAATTATATAAAACTTAAAAAAGATGGCAGTATTTTAATCAATTTAGAGGAACTTGTATAATAATTGATAATCCACGATTAATTTAACTTAAATTAAAAATTTGTATATCGTTGTAAAAAAAATATTTAATTATAAATAAAAATATTTGATTATTTTAAAAGAAAAATATTTCAAATCAAGGTGCAGTTTATATTTATAGATTATTATGAGTTACAGTAAATTTAATTATGGAATTTAATTTTAAATAAATTAGATGAAAGTGGATTTAAAAGTAATTTAAAAAATATATTTTAAATGATTAAAGTTTTAAAATATGTACATATTGCCCGTCACTTTCAAAAATAAGAGAATAAATTATTTTATTTTTGAAATAAGTCGTAACAAAGTAAAAATATAGGAATATGTTTTTAGAAGCAAGTTAGGATTAAATCAAAAATTTTATTTACATTAAAATATTAACTGTGTAATTCAGTTTAATTTGAATTAATTAAAAATTTAATGAATTAGAATTAGGTGTTTGAAGGTGAAATATAATAATTGAAAGAATTTTTAAATTAAATTATTAGAAAATTTTATTTGGGATTAGATAGTATAATTAAATAAAAAAATATAGTATTTATAAGTTAATAGTAAAGTGATTGAAGGTTAAAAAAGTGAGAATTTTAAAAAAGTATTTAGTTTTAAAGTATCTTGTGTATCAGAGTTGATTAATTTAATATTTATATTTAAAAATATCTCGAAAAAAAAATAGTTAAATAGTTATTTTAGTTAATGTGGAAAAATTATTAATTATAATTATTTAGCAATGAAAAGTTATTTGGTTTTTTAGTTATCTAGTTTTTAGAGAAATAAATTTAATTTAGAATATATATATATATATATATTTAAAATATTGAGGGATAAGCTTTAATATTTAACGTTATATGATTTAATTGTAGAATAAAATTTATGTAATTAGTATTTTTAATTAATTAAAATTTATAATAAAAATTTTTATTTTTAAGTTAGATTTAATTGGGAATTAAGTAGTTTATTTAAATGACTATAAAATAGAGATAATAGTGAAATAATGATTAAATTAGTATATAAATTTTAATTTTTAGAGAATTATGAATAGATAAATTAAGTTAAAGAATTAGGCAAAAATTTTAAAAATATATTTACTTGTTTAACAAAAACATGTCTTAATGAAATATTAATATTAAGTCTAGTCTGCCCACTGAATTTAATTTAAAGGGCTGCAGGATTTATACTGTACAAAGGTAGCATAATAATTAGTTTTTTAATTGAAAACTAGAATGAATGACTGAATAAGATATAAACTTTTTAAATTTAATTAATATAAAATTTAATTTTTTAGTGAAAAAGCTAAAATATTATTAAAAGACGAGAAGACCCTATAGATCTTTATAATTATATAGTAAAGAATTATTATGTATATTATTTAATTGGGGTGATTTAAAAATTGAGTTAATTTTTTATTAGTATTAACAGTGATGACTGATATTTAAAATTGTAATTATTGTAAGAATTGCATAAATAAATTTAGTTACCTTAGGGATAACAGCATAATTTTAATTTGAAGATCTTATTTAAATTAAAGATTGTGACCTCGATGTTGGATTAAGATAAAATTTAATTGTAAATGATTAAAATTTAAGTCTGTTCGACTTTTAAAATCTTACATGATCTGAGTTCAGACCGGTGTAAACCAGGTTGGTTTCTATCTTTAGTGATTTTTATATTTATAGTACGAAAGGAATTAAATTTTATTTATTTTTAGGTAAAAAGAAAGGAATAAAGATAAAGTTGTTACTATTTTGGCAGATTTAAGTGTGATGATTTTAGAAATCGTGAATATATGTATTTATTACATGTAATTAGTAGATAGAAATATGAATTTTTTTTTGTAATTTTTTATTATTAATTATCATAGTATTATTGAGAGTTGCTTTTTTTACTTTGTTGGAACGAAAAATTTTGGGTTATGTGCAAATTCGAAAGGGCCCTAATAAGGTGGGTTTAATGGGTATTTTTCAGCCTTTTAGAGATGCTATTAAGTTGTTTACTAAGGAACAAGTAAAGTTAGTAAATTCTAATTATTTAGTTTATTATTTTATACCTGTAATAAATTTAATTATTGCAATGATTAGATGAATATTAATAACTTATTTGGAGATTTTGATTTATATAAATATAGGATTTGTATTTATGGTTTGTATTTTAGGAGTTGGAGTTTATATAATTATAGTAGCTGGTTGGTCTTCAAATTCTAATTATGCTATACTGGGTAGAATGCGTGCTATTGTTCAGACTATTTCTTATGAAGTTAGAATAGTAATATTAATACTATCTAGTATTATATTATTGATGAGGTTTAATTTATTAGAATATTATTTTTATCAAAAGTTTATTTGGTTTTTTTTAATTATAATACCTGTGGGGTTTATAATATTGGGTTCTATGTTAGCTGAGGTTAATCGCACTCCTTTTGATTTTGCGGAGGGAGAGAGAGAATTAGTATCTGGGTTTAATATTGAGTATGGAAGAGGGGGGTTTGCTTTGATTTTTTTGTCTGAGTATTCTATAATTATATTTATGAGGATGATTTTTAGGGTGATGTTTTTGGGCGCATATTTTAGTCTATCATTTATATTAATAACTTTAGTGGGATTGTGTGTAATTTTTATTTGAGTTCGGGGAATTTTACCGCGGTATCGATATGATAAATTGATATATTTGACTTGGAAAATTTATCTTCCGTTATCTTTATTTTTTTTAGTATTTTTTTTAGGATTTATTGTTTTTTAAAAATTTGTGAAATTTTTTTGGTAAAATTAATAGAAATATATTTCTTTTTTAAGTTTTCAAAACAAATGCTTTAATCTATAAGCTATTTAATTATTTAATGATGGATTAGGTTATTTCAGTATAAGTTAGTAAGGGGGTTAATTAAAAAGTATAGAAAATATGAAATTGAAATGATTTGGCTTACTAGGATAAAGGGTTGTTCTACAGGTTGGGTGCCGATTCAAGTTAAAAGAAAAAATATTACGCAGAAGTATCAAAATAAAATTTTGTTGAAAAAAAAAAATTGATTTCCCTTTAAAAGTTTGAAAAAGGTAAATGGGAGAATGAATAAAATACAGATTGATATAAGTAAAGCGATTACACCCCCTAATTTATTAGGAATTGAACGTAGAATTGCATAGGCAAAGAGGAAGTATCATTCGGGTTGAATGTGAACTGGTGTTGATATGGGATTAGCTATAATAAAGTTATCACAATCATTTAGTATGAAGGGATTAAAAATACAGATAAATAAGAGTATGTTAAATAGAACAATAAATCCTAAAATATCTTTAAAAGTGTAGTAAGGATGAAATGGAATTTTGTCTAAGTTAGAGTTTAGGCATAATGGGTTATTAGAGCCTTTTTCGTGGAGGAAGATTAGGTGGATTAAGGTTAGAGCTGAGATTACAAAAGGTATTAGGAAGTGGAGTGAAAAGAATCGATTTAAGGTTGCGTTATTGATTGCAAATCCCCCTCAAATTCATTGGACTATATCAGTTCCTCTGTATGGGATTGCGGATAGAAGATTAGTAATAACGGTAGCTCCTCAGAAAGATATTTGTCCTCATGGAAGTACATAGCCTAGAAAGGCTGTTATTATGGAGATGAGGAAAATAATAATCCCCACAAATCATGTATATTTATTTATAAATGATTCATAATAAATATTTCGACCAATATGAATATATATACAAATAAAGAAGAATGAAGCTCCGTTTATATGAATTCTTCGGATTAGTCATCCGTAATTAATGTTTCGGTAGATATGATTAATTCTATCAAAAGATATGTTTACGTGAGCTGTATAATGTATGGATAGAAATAGACCTGAGATTAGTTGAATTATTAATATTAAACCTAAGAGTGAGCCGAAATTTCATCAAAATGAAATATTTGATGGTGATGGTAGTTTGATTAGTGATTTATTAATGATTTTTAAAATGGGGTGAATTTTTATTAAGTTGGTATGAGATGTCATTAGTTAAATTTTTCGTAAGGCTCCTTGTTTGAAGTTGGTGATAGAGTTGACTAAGATTATTAAAATGAGGAGATATATTATTATTATTAGGGTAATAACATAGGAGTAGTCATTGAATAATTTTATTAATATGGATGGAATATGGGAGTCTAGGAGATATTTTTTTATGAAAATTGAATTTATTTTATTTGAGAAAGTTCATGAAAAGTTGAATTTTATAAGAAGTAATATTCATGAGAAAGTTATTAATCTAGTAAATATGAAGTATGTAATAAGTTTGGGGGATATGGATAGGATATTGTTGGAAGTAATTCTACACATGTATATAAATAGGATTAATATTCCTCCGACAAATAATAAAAATAGAATATAGGAGAATCAGTTAATATTAAAAAATATATTTATTATTAAGGATATGACAGTTATTTGGGTTAAAATTGAGATTCCTATTGATATTGGGTGGTTTAAAAATATGAAGATTATGTTGGTGGAGATAGAGATATTTATGATTATAAATTTAATTTCAAAGAGTAGTTTAATAAAAATAATAATTTTGGAGATTATAGATAATAGGTTTTATTTTCTTTGAGAGTTTAAAAAGATTGGGTTCTTATAATTGATTTACAAAATCAATATTTTTATTAAATTATTTAAACTAATGATAGTAAAAATATTATTTTTTTTTATATATGTGATGGGGATCTTATCTTTTATATTAGTTCGGGTAAATTTATTATTAATATTATTAAGGTTGGAGATAGTAATATTAAGATTATTTTTATTTTTTATGTTAGTAATAATTAAATTTGTGGGGGAAGGATATTTTTTAATAATTTTTTGTATTTTTATAGTTAGAGAGGCGGTGATTGGTTTGTCTATTTTGGTTTCTATGGTTCGTATATATGGGAATGATTACTTTAATAGATTTAATTTATTAGAATGTTAAAATATTTGGTTTATATATTTTGTATAATGTTAGTGAAATTGAGGTATTTGGAGATATTTAGGGGTTTAATAGTTTTATTTATTTTATTTATAGTGAATTCTTTGAATTTAGGTATAATGGGGGGATTGGGCTATTCTATGGGGGTAGATGTTTTATCTTGGGGATTAATTATATTAAGTATTTGGATTGTGTTATTAATGATTATTAGAAGTTTTAAGATTTATAAGTTAAATATTTTTAGAAATATTTTTGGTTTATTGAATTTAATTTTATTATTAATATTAATATTAGTTTTTTTTACCTCCAATTTGTTTATGTTTTATATTTTTTTTGAGAGTTCTTTATTACCTCTGTTAATATTAATTATTGGGTGAGGATATCAGGTAGAACGGATTCAAGCAGGGGTATATTTATTATTTTATACACTTTTTGTTTCTCTTCCTTTGTTGATAGTAATTAAGTTTATTTACTTGAGTAGTTATACTTTAATATTTTGTATAGTTGAGGATTTGGGGAGGGTAATTATTTACTTAATTATATTATTAGCTTTTATAGTAAAGATACCTATGTTTATGGTTCATTTATGATTACCTAAGGCTCATGTAGAGGCTCCGGTTTCTGGTTCTATAATTTTAGCTGGGGTTATGTTGAAATTAGGGGGGTATGGATTAATACGAGTGATAAGAATAAATATTTGTGTGGGAGTGAGGATAAATTTTATTTGGGTTATATTATCGATAATTGGGGGCTTATATTTAAGATTGATATGTTTACTTCAGGTAGATATAAAAATACTAATTGCTTATTCTTCAGTGGTTCATATGGCTTTTGTAATTGGGGGATTAATGACGTTTTTTAAGTGAGGATTTGTGGGGTGTTATGTGTTAATATTAGGTCATGGTTTGTGTTCTTCTGGTTTATTTTGTATTTCAAATATATATTACGAGCGGTTAGGGAGACGAAGATTAATTGTAAGGAAGGGTCTTTTAAATCTTTTACCTTCGTTAAGTATATGAATATTTTTATTATTGGTGGGTAATATAGCGGCTCCTATTACATTGAATTTAATTGGCGAAATTAGGCTTATGGTTAGAATTGTAGGCTGATCAAATATACTAATAATAATTTTAATATTAGTTTCCTTTTTTAGAGCCTCTTATAGAATTTATTTGTATACATTTAGACAGCATGGAATGTTTAGTAGGGGAATATTTGGGTTTTCTCAAGTAAGGTTACGGGAGTATATAATTTTATTTTTACATTGATTTTTTTTAAATTTTTTAATTTTAAAGGTTGAGTGGTTTATATTGAGTTTATAATTTAATTAGTTTATGAAAAATATTGGATTGTGGATTCAGTGAAATAAAGTTTTATATTAAATTATTGGAATATATATATGTCTGATTTTTTCTTTTTATTTGATATTTTTTAGGTTTGTAATTTTTGTGTTTAGTTTTATTTTAGTAAATTTGGATTTTTCAGTGTTTATAGAGTGAGAAGTAGTTACTTTAAATTCTATAAATGTAGAAATATTTTTAGTTTTAGATTGAATTTCGATAATATTTATAGGGTTGGTTTTATTTATTTCTTCAGCGGTTGTTTGGTATAGATTATCCTATATAGGGGGTGATATAAATTTAGATCGCTTTATTATTTTGGTAGTGTTATTTGTGGTTTCTATAATATTTTTAATTATTAGACCTAATTTAATTAGAATTTTATTAGGTTGAGATGGATTGGGTTTAGTTTCGTTTTGTTTAGTAATTTATTATCAAAATAGAAAGTCTTTTAATTCGGGGATGTTAACAGTTTTGTCTAATCGAATCGGGGATATTATAATTCTTATATCTATTTGTTGAATAGTAAATTATGGAGGTTGGAATTTACTGTTATCCATGAAGATATTTGGTAGTGATTTGGAGATAAAAATTATTGTTTTTATATTAATTTTAGCTGCAATTACTAAAAGGGCTCAAATTCCATTTTCTTCGTGGTTACCTGCTGCAATAGCAGCTCCCACCCCCGTATCTGCTTTGGTTCATTCTTCTACTCTGGTTACAGCGGGGGTATATTTAATAATTCGGTTTAGAGAATTAATGGGGGGGACTATTTTAATAGATTTTTTATTAATTCTTTCTAGGGTGACTATGTTTATAGCGGGAGTAGTGGCAAATTTTGAATATGATTTAAAAAAAATTATTGCTTTATCTACCCTAAGTCAGTTAGGTTTAATGTTGTCTATTTTATCAATGGGATTCCGTGATTTGGCTTTTTTTCATCTTCTCACTCATGCTATATTTAAGTCTATATTATTTATAAGAGCGGGCCTAATTATTCACTCCATAAAGAATACTCAGGATATTCGTTTTATGGGGAGGATTTCTAAATTTATACCGCTGGTAAGAGTTAGATTAAATGTGGGTAATCTTTCTCTATGCGGGTTTCCTTTCTTAGCAGGGTTTTACTCTAAGGATTTAATTTTAGAGAAGTGTCTACTTTCTAATTTAAATTTWTTTTTTTTTTTTTTTTTTTTTTTTTCTACTGGTTTAACAGTTTCTTATTCAGTTCGTTTGACTTTTTTTAGTATGTTGGGTGGTATAGGGTTTAGTAGTTTATTTATGTTTTTTGATGAGGATTATAAAATAATTTTTTCTATTAAATTAATGTTAATGCTTAGAATTTTGGGGGGAAGAATATTAATGTGGATAATTATAGATGAAATTAATTTTATTTATTTAGAGGGGATAAATCAGTGATTTATTATTTTTGTATTATTAATAGGTGTTTTAATGGGGATATTAATTTATAAGAGTTCTTTATTTTTAATGGGTAAAAAGGTAGGAATGATTTATTTTATTTCTTTGATGTGGTTTATGCCAACTATTTCTACTAGAGGGGTTAATTGATTAGTATTAAAGGGTAGATTAAATTTAAAGAAAATTAATGATTTGGGTTGGTTTGAGTATTTGGGGGGTCAAGGTTTAATGAGTTTAATGGAAAATATGGGTATGGAATTATCTCTAAGGAAAATAAATTTTGTTAAGAAATATTTAGTTAGGATAATTTTTTTATTTTTTTGTATTTGTTTTTTTATCTATTTAAATAGCTTAATTAGAGTATAATATTGAAGATATTGGGGTAAATATAAATATTTTTTAAATAAATTTAAAATATATAAGGAAAATATAATTTTACATTGAAAATGTAATGTTTTAAATAAACTATTTAAATAGAAATAATAATGAATAAAATCACTAGAATTTAAATTAGAAGTTTAAATGATAATTTATTTCTTTAATTGGAATAGTAATTCAATTTTATTATTAACAATAATAGACCTCTAATTTTGGTTTCAATTAAAATAAGGAATAATTTATTTTATTCTTAATTTTAAGTCGAAGTTAAATACAATTGATTTGTTTCCTATTAAAGATAAATCAATGAATGTTGATAATTTTTGATTGCAATTCAAATGTTTAATTTAAACTATAATCCTAGTTAGATCAATTTAGGATATTTTGATTTCATTCGTGAAGTAAGCCTAGAATTAAAATAGAGATGAAAAAAATAAATATGATTAAATAAATAAATAAGTTGGTTGTATTGAATAAATAGAATAGGGGTAGGATGATGGTGATTTCTACGTCAAAGATTAAGAAGAGGATAGAAATTAGGTAAAAGTGGAGTGAGAAGGGAAATCGTGAAAAAAATGAAGTGGAAAATCCACACTCAAAGGGTGAATTTTTTTCCCGATCAAAGATTTTTTTTTTTGAAAGAGTAAAAGCGATGAATATGATTAAGTTAATTAGGATAAGAATAAATATTGAGAAAGTTATTATAAGGATGATTATTTATATTATTTAATAAATAAGCTTTTTAATTGGAAGTTAAATATACTGTGGGTATATTATATAAATTAATTTCCTCATCAGTAAATTAAAATAAATAAAATTAGTCATACTACATCAACGAAGTGTCAGTATCAGGCAGCTGCTTCAAATCCGAAATGGTGGAAAGAGGAAAAGTGGTTGTTTAGTTGTCGTATAAGATTAACTGTTAAAAAAATGGTTCCAATAATTACATGGAGTCCGTGGAATCCTGTAGCAATGAAAAAGGTAGATCCGTAGATTCTATCTCTTATTGAAAATGGGGCTATAATATATTCGTATAGTTGGAGGAGAGAGAAGTAGACTCCTAAGATGATTGTTAGCAATAAACTGAAAATTATTTGAGTGTGGTTATTACATAAGATTCTGTGATGAGACCAAGTAACAGATACTCCTGAAGAGATTAAAATTAAAGAGTTTAGGAGGGGGATTTGGAATGGATTGAATGGGGTAATATTTATGGGGGGTCAATTTCTTCCAATTTCAATATTAGGGGAAAGTCTTCTGTGGAGAAAGGTTCAGAAAAATGAGATAAAGAAGAAAATTTCTGAAATAATAAATAAGATTATTCCCCATCGTATGTTATTAGAGACAGAGTGGGAGTGAATACCTTGGAAAGTTCTTTCTCGGGAAATGTCTCGTCATCATTGATAGCTAGTTATTAATACGATTAAAAGTCTAAATAGGAGGTGGAAGGAAGAGAAGTTATGGAATCATTTAATTAAGCTAGATAGTAGAGTTATGGTTCTTAGGGCTCCAATTAAGGGTCAGGGCCTGTAGTTTACTAAGTGGAAAGAGTGATTTGAGTGACTTATCATTAGTATGTTTCCTTGGAGTATAGAATAGAAAGAATAGAAATTACGTAGGCTTGAATAAAGGCTACAGAAAATTCTAGGACTAATAAGATAATCTGTGATAGGATAACTAGAATTATAATTAAATTGAGCCTAGAAATTGATTGTCTTAAGAGAGTAACTAGAAGATGTCCGGCAATTATGTTGGCAGTTAGACGAACTGCCAAAGTTATAGGGCGAATTAAGTTTCTGATTGTTTCGATTAAAACTATAAATGGTATTAAAATGAAGGGGGTTCTTTGGGGAATTAGGTGGGTGAATATGTGTTGACAGTTTTTTATTCATCCAAATATTATAAATGTGATTCATAAGGGGAGGGAGAAAGTTATATTTATGGATAGATGACTTGTTCTAGTAAAGATGTAAGGAAATAAGCCAAAAAAATTATTATAAAGAATTAGGATAAATAGGGAGATAAATATTATTGTAGATCCTTTAAATGAAGATTTTCCTAGTAATAGTTTGAATTCCTTATGAATGTAAATTAAGATTGTGTTAATAGAAAAGTTAATTTTTGTAGGACAGATTCAAAAGATTAATGGAATGAATAATATGAGTAGGAGTGAGCTTAGTCAATTAAGGGGGATATTAAATATACAAGAGGGATCAAAAATAGAGAATAAATTTATTATCATAGTCAAGATTTAATAGATTTAGTTATTTGGTTATGTGATGTTGATGAGTAATTAGGGTTATAAGAAAAATTAAAATAGATAGTTAAATTTATAAAATAAAAAATACTTGAAAAGTAAATAAATAATATAATTCAGTTTATTGGATTTATTTGGGGAATATAAGAATATTATTTATTTTAATTACTTAAATTTGACAATTTTATGTTATATATTAACTAATTCTTAATCATTAAGAATAATTTTTAATTATTATAAATTGATTTAAGAGATCAAGACTTTAAATTAAGTTACTTAATGAATTTTTATTAATTCAAGAGATAAAGTTGGATAAATTGATTCTTTCTAAAGTAATGGGCATGAATCTGTGATTTGTTCCGCAAATTTCGGAACATTGGCCAAAGTATAACCCAGGTCGATTGATAAAAAAGTTAATTTGATTAAGACGACCTGGGACAGCATCAATTTTTACCCCTAGGGAAGGAATAGTTCAGGCATGGATTACATCGGTGGATGAGACTAAAGAACGAATTTGGATTTTAAATGGTATAACAATATGATTATCAACGTCTAAGAGTCGAAAATTAGATGAGTCAGGGGAATTGGAGATATAGGAATTAAATTCAATGTTTTTGAAATCTGAATATTCATAAGATCAGTATCATTGATGGCCTATAATTTTTAAGGTGATATGGGGTAATTTAGACTCATCTATGAGATAGAGGAGATAGAGGGAAGGAATTGCAATAAATAATAAAAAAAAACACGGGATTACTGTTCAGATTGATTCTAGAATTTGATGTTCAATAAAATTTTTATAAGAAAATTTATTTACTAATAAAATAAAGATTAGGTATAAGGTATAAGTTACAATTAAGATGATTATAATTATGGAGTGATCATAAAAAAAAATTAGTTCTTCTATTAGAGGGGAATTTCTATTTTGGAGTATGATGTTAGATCAGGTTGCTATATTCTAAAAAAAGTAAGTACTTTATTTATGGGGTTTAAATCCATTGCAATTATTCTGCCATAATAGAATTTGGTTAAGATAGGTAATTCATTGTAAGAATGTTCTAGGGGGGGAGTAGTTTGAAGTCATTCAATGGAGATTTCTGAATTAATATTAAATAATGAGTATCGTTTATTGATGAATCTTTCTCAGATTAGGAGAATAAAATAGATGACTCTGATTAAAGAAATTATACTTCCTAAGGATGAAACAGCGTTTCAAGACAAGTATATATCGGGGTAGTCAGAATATCGACGGGGTATGCCAGCTAAGCCTAGGAAGTGTTGGGGAAAAAAGGTTAAATTTACTCCAATAAATATAGAGATAAATTGGATTTGTAAATATAGGTTATTTATAGTGAGGCCTGTAAATAGGGGATATCATTTGATAAATCCAGCTATAATGGCAAAAACTGCACCTATAGATAAAACGTAATGGAAGTGAGCAACGACATAGTATGTATCGTGAAGGGTGATATCAATAGATGAATTTGAGAGGATAATACCTGTTAAACCACCTAAAGTAAATAAGAAAATGAATCCCAGTGTTCAATTCATAGATGGAGTGAATTTAACTAAAGATCCTGATAAAGTTGTAAGTCAACTGAAAATTTTAATTCCTGTGGGGATTGCAATAATTATTGTAATGGATGTAAAATAGGCTCGTGTGTCTACGTCCATTCCTACTGTGAATATGTGATGACCTCAAACAATAAACCCTAGGATTCCAATAGAAAGTATAGCGTAGATTATACCTAGAGATCCAAATGATTCTGATTTTATTCTTTCAGAGGTAATAATGTGAGAAATTATCCCGAATCCGGGTAAAATAAGAATATAAACTTCTGGGTGACCAAAGAATCAAAATAAGTGTTGATAGAGGATTGGGTCTCCCCCTCCTGCTGGGTCAAAGAAAGATGTGTTTAAGTTACGATCAGTGAGTAATATGGTAATTGCACCTGCAAGAACTGGTAGGGATAGAAGAAGAAGAATGGCTGTGATTTTAACTGATCACACAAATAGGGGCATATTTTCAAGTTTTATAAAGTTAGGACGTATATTTATAATTGTAGAAATAAAGTTGATGGCCCCTAAAATAGAGGAGATTCCTGCAAGATGAAGAGAAAAAATAGTTAAATCAACTGATTTTCCCATGTGGGAGATATTAGCAGATAGAGGGGGGTAAATGGTTCATCCTGTTCCTGATCCGCTATCTATTAATATTCTAAAAATTAAAAAAGAAATAGAAGGAGGAAGAAATCAGAATCTTATATTATTTATTCGTGGGAAAGCTATATCGGGAGCCCCCAGTATGAGAGGTACTAATCAGTTTCCAAACCCTCCGATTATTACCGGTATAACTATAAAAAAAATTATGATAAAAGCATGAGCTGTAACAATGGAATTAAAGATTTGGTCATTTCCAATTAAAGATCCGGGAATTCTTAATTCGGTTCGAATTAGAAGTCTAAGAGATAAACCTAAGATTCCGGATCAGATTCCAAAAATAAAATATAAGGTTCCGATATCCTTGTGATTAGTAGAAAATAATCATTTTTTAATAGTAAAATGGCTGATAAGAGTGATAAATTGTAAATTTATAAATAAATTGAAAAATTTTTTTACTATAGTTTTATAGTCAATTATTAATAATATGATATTAAATTGCAAATTTAAAGTAGAATTTTTCTAAGACTTATAAATTTTTAAAAAAAATATAATTGTAATTTTGAAAATTACTAGTTTGATTAACTTAAAATCTTAAAAGTAGAGTAGGGATGAAATATTTAAGAAAAATATAGAAAAGAATAAAAAAAAAAAAAGAAATTTATTAGATAGGTTATTTGATAGGAATAAGTTGAATCATTTTGTTTTAAAATTTAGAAGAGTTAGGGAAAAATATGAAATTCGTATATATGCATATAAGATGATTAAAGAAGAAATTAATATTAAAATAATAATGAATAAAAGATTATTTAGGGAGGCGTAATAGATAGAAATTCATTTAATGTAAAATCCCAGAAAGGGGGGTAAGCCCCCAAGGGAAAGTATATTAATTAAGATAATTAAAGAGATTAGGAAATTATTTTTTAATATGTAAATTTGATTTAGGTTAATTAGATTTATAATATTGAAGGTAATAATTAGGTTAATTAAAATTAGTGCATAAAGAAAGAAGTAAGTAAATCAAATAATTTCATTTAATATTAAAATTATTAATATTCATCCTATGTGGTTAATAGAGGAGAAAGTTAAAATTTTTCGTAGGGAAATTTGGTTTACCCTTTCAATAGCCCCAAAAAAAGAATTTAGTAGAATAATTAAGATTAAGATAGTATAAAGATAATTGTAAGTTAATAAAATTATGGGGGCTATTTTTTGTCATGTAAATAATATAAAGCAATTATTTCATTTTAATCCCTCAATAATTTGGACGTATCATAGATGAAATGGAGCCGATCCTATTTTTATGAATAATGAAAGGTTTATAATTAAATAGGATCAAGATAGATTAATGAAGTTGAGAGATAAAAAAATAATTGAAATTAGAAATATAGATGAAGAGATTACTTGAATAATAAAATATTTTATTATTCTTTCAGAATTAAATTTAGAATTTGAATAAATTAATGGAATGAATGAAAATAGGTTGATTTCTAACCCCATTCAACATCTGATTCAAGAGTTAGTAGAAATTGTATAGATAGATCTAAATAAAAGTAAGAGTAAAAATATGATTTTATTTAAGTTTATAATATTAAAAAAAAGATTTACTTTATAAATGAAGTATGAATTCATTAGCTTAAATTTAGCTTATTTTTAAAATAAATATAATTTTTAAATTATTTAATTTATTCTATCAGAATAATCCTTTAATCAGGCATTTTATTATAAATTAGTGTGTTAGCACGAAAGATTTTGATTCTTTTAGATTTAATTTTTATTGAAATTTATA